TAAAGCGCTCTATTCCTTGATAAGAAAAAGAAAAAACTTCAATAGTGATTGGATTGATGATAAAATAGAATCCTGGATCTCGAACAGTGATTTGATTGCTGATAAAGAAAGAGAATTCTTGGTTCAGTTCTCTACCTTAACGACAGAAAAAAGGATTGATCAAATTCTATTGAGTCTGACTCATAGTGATCATTTATCAAAGAATAACTCTGGTTATCAAATGATTGAACAACCGGGAACAATTTACTTACGATACTTAATTGACATTCATAAAAAAGATCTAATGAATTATGAGTTCAATACATCCTGCTTAGCAGAAAGACGGATATTCCTTGCTCATTATCAGACAATCACTTATTCACAAACCCCGTGTGGGGCTAGTAGTTTTGATTTCCCATCTTCTGGGAAACCCTTTTCGCTCCGCTTAGCCCTACCCCCTCCTAGGGGTATTTTAGTGATAGGTTCTATAGGAACTGGAAGATCCTATTTGGTCAAATACCTAGCGACAAACTCTTATGTTCCTTTCATTACAGTATTTCTGAATAAGTTCCTGGATAACCATCCTAAGGGTTTTCGTATTGATGATAGTGAAGAGAAAATTTTTGATGATAGAGAGGGCACCATTTACAGTCTTTTACCTAGTAACGATAGTCAGGATGGTTACTATAGTTACGATAGTGATGATAGTGACGATTTCGACCGTGACCTTGATAGGGAGCTGAAGTTTATAACTATGAAGGATGTGCTACCTAGGGATATGATTCCGGAAATAGACCGATTTTTTATCACCCTTCAATTCGAATTAGCAAAAGCAATGTCTCCTTGCATAATTTGGATTCCAAACATTCATGATCTGGATATGAATGAGTCGAATGACTTATCCCTCGGTCTATTAGTGAACTATCTCTCCAGGGATTGTGAAAGATGTTCCACTAGAAATATCCTTGTTATTGCTTCGACTCATATTCCCCAAAAAGTCGATCCCGCTCTAATCGCTCCGAATAAATTAAATACATGCATTAAGATACGAAGGCTTCTTATTCCACAACAACGAAAGCACTTTTTCACTCTTTCATATACTAGGGGATTTCACTTGGAAAAGGAAATGTTCCATACTAATGGATTCGGGTCCATAACTATGGGTTCCAATGTACGAGATCTTGTAGCACTTACCAACGAGGCCCTATCGATTAGTATTATACAAAAGAAATCTATTATAGACACGAATATAATTAGATCTGCTCTTCATAGACAAACTTGGGATTTGCGATCTCAGATAAGATCGGTTCAGGATCATGGGATCCTTTTCTATCAGGTAGGACGGGCTGTTTCACAAAATGTACTTCTAAGTAATGGCTCCATAGATCCTATATCTATCTATATGAAGAAGAAATCTTGTAACGAAGGGGATTCTTATTTGTACAAATGGTACTTCGAACTTGGAACAAGCATGAAGAAATTAACGATACTTCTTTATCTTTTGAGTTGTTCTGCCGGATCGGTCGCTCAAGATCTTTGGTCTATACCGGGACCTAATGAAAAAAATGGGATCACTTCTTATAGACTCGTTGAGAATGATTCTGATCTAGTTCATGGCCTATTAGAAGTAGAAGGCGCTCTGGTGGGATCCTCACGGACAGAAAAAGATTGCAGTCAGTTTGATAATGATCGAGTTACATTGCTTCTTCGGCCCGAACCAAGGAATCCCTTAACTATGATTCAAAATGGATCTTGTTCTATCGTTGATCAGAGATTTCTCTATGAAAAATATGAATCGGAGTTTGAAGAAGGGGAAGGAGTCCTCGACCCGCAACAGATAGAGGAGGATTTATTCAATCACATAGTTTGGGCTCCTAGAATATGGCGCCCTTGGGGCTTTCTATTTGATTGTATTGAACGGCCCAATGAATTGGGATTTCCCTATTGGGAAAGGTCATTTCGGGACAAGCAGATCATTTATGATGAAGAGGATGAGCTTCAAGAGAATGATTCGGAGTTCTTGCAGGGTGGAACCATGCAGTACCAGACACAAGATAGATCTTCCAAAGAACAAGGCGTTTTTCGAATAAGCCAATTCATTTGGGAACCCGCGGATCCACTCTTTTTGCTATTCCAAGATGATCCTTTTGTCTCCGTGTTTTCACATCGAGAATTCGTTGCAGATGAAGAAATATCAAGCGTACTTCTTACTTCCCAAACACAAAAAGATTATTGGAAATATATAAATAAACGCTGGTTTATCAAGAATCCGCACGAAAAGCATTTCGAATTGTTGATTCATCGCCAGAGATGGCTTAGAACCAATAGTTCATTATCGAATGGGTTTTTCCGTTCTAATACTCTATCCGAGAGTTATCAATATTTATCAAATCTGTTCCTATCTAACGGAACACTATTGGATCAAATGACAAAGACATTGTTGAGAAAACGATGGCTTTTCCCGGACGAGATGGTTGTTTCTATCTGTTCCAATAACGAATCGTTGGTTTAACTGAATAAC